CCTTAATCCGTATTTTCTCATTCATGTATCACAAATGGATCTACAGTAGGATTTTTTTTTATTGCCGTACCAAAGTAATTAATTTTTAATAATGAATTTCTATCAAATAAAAGTCTTATTGCTGAAATCTATTTGATTTGATACATTGTGGTCGGTGGTGAATTAACAGAAACGGAAAGAGAGGGATTCGAACCCTCGGTAAACAAAAGCCTACATAGCAGTTCCAATGCTACGCCTTGAACCGCTCGGCCATCTCTCCTACATAATCTTATTATTGACCAGAAACTGAGTGAATAGCGAGTTTTCGTATCCCTGCAAGTACAGGTACAACCACAACCGCTCGGGGGTTCCATGGTTCTAAAGGAATAATTCCTTTCCCATTTCCATGGATACGAGCGGGACTATTACTTACTATTTCATCTAAGCTATTTCATCTAAGTGGAAGAATCCTGGATTTATTTTTACTAGGAATTCCGCTAACTCGAAAAGTTTTAGTTTGGTTTTTCTCCCTCGAGAAAAAGAATGGAAGAATTCTTCTTATTCCATAATAACCCTAGAATTCTGTTTGCATAACGTACGCTACGCCATACAATCGAAATAGAAAATAGGGTAATGGGACAATTAATGACTTTGAAAACGCGAAATAGCTGATGAGAGAAGTTGTTGTTGAGAAATAGGAAAGTGGAATGAAATCCAATCTGATTCAAATATTGAATATCTCTCCTTGTCCAAGCAGAAGGAAAAGGAGACAATTTGAGCAGAAAGCCCATATCTATTATCTATTTTTTAGAATCGAATTAGTCTGTTTTTTGCTATTTCGTACTGTATAATTCCTTTGTTTATGGGATCCCCGAGGGTTTCCAATCAATAGGGGCGTAGTATAGGTAGTTAGAGAGTGTTGGCTCCCCTCTAACAGACAGGTTTGAAACTCGTGAAGTCAAGAAAAGGTTGACTGCCTAGGCTGACTTTTCCATACGTGCTGCGTACTGTTTCTCAAAATATGAGTGAAGGACAGTAATTCTCTACTTAACAAGGGAAAGCTCTACTGGAAAGACAATTACTCAAGCAGTAAAGCTCGGCCTCAGTGCGTCCTACTTCTGTCGTGTTTTAAGCCAGCTATCTCTTTTAGGCATGCCAGATACTATATATAATATAAGCTTTTTCAGTTTTTTCGGGAAACTTAAAAAAATCAAAAGATGATTCTCGCTTCCACCAACCAAAGGGCGATCCTAACCAATGGGCGGCCGGAGGTAGGTTTTAAAATCAGTAAGTAAATTAGGGTCACGGCTGGAAAAACCATGTGTTTACAGGCCGCGGAAATCTCTCGCACTCTCAAAAGAGAGGTGGGGCGCTTACGCTTAAGTCGATGGAACTTAAGGTTGAAATAACACTGGGAGTCTGCAGCTCATTCTACTGCAAAACCAACACGGAGTCGTGGGAAAAGAAAGAATGATCTGGAAGAATGGAAATAATTTATTATTCGCTAACTCACTTCCGAGATTAAGCTCAGGAGAAATAGCATCCATTGAACTCCGCCCGTCAAATGCGAGGCACGAAGCGTTTCTTATCTTGTATCAAAAATTGGATTTTTAACAGGAGTACGACTGGCAGCACATAAATAAGTATGAACAATAGAGGCGAAAGTCAAAGAGCATCTTCCGATCTGAAAGTACCAACTGTTCCAAAGCATTCATTTTGCGCATTCAAAGCATTCAATTCCGAGCTTTCTCGCGCTGGACAAAGACACTCGCCCAGGCTTTATACCTATATTTGCCCTCCTCAGACAGAAGAGTGAAGGTTCATGTGGTTTTTAGAAGACCCTACCTACGATGTAGACCTCAAACTCAAGCCCAGTAGATAGACCTCACGAAGGATTTTGCTGCGAGAACGCCTTACCCAAGCGCCAGTGTCCGGTTCCTCGAAAGAAGCAAGAAATCTTTCATACGCCTATTCAAGAGATACCATCCTTGACGTGTTGTTGGGTGATACGTATAACCGGGTACGACTTACAACGTTTGGATACCAGATTCAGAGACATTTCATTACTGTTCTGAATATACAAGGCAATGTTTCAAGACTGACATTCAATGGGAAAGACCAACATAGTTAAGTTGGTAATAGGTCATAGGTAACCAAATACATAGATAGTACTTCTATATCGTTCGTGCAGAAAAAAGAGTATCCTTAGGGTACTAATTAGATAAAATATATTATCCCCCATACTTTTAGTAGAAGGTTGCATTTCATATCCGGTGAGACAAGAAAAGGCCTTCGGTACTATTATAGTATAGAAGTTCGGTACCCTTTTAATACCATGCTATTTCAATACCTGACTATTTAAATAGCTGACTTTTAGGCTTGCACTATCGATCGAATGACGGACGACTATAAAAATAGAATCAGAGGATTGCTTACCCTTCTTACTTTCTATCGGTTCTATCTGATCTTGTCTTTCCTACGAGTATACATGCAGCTGGCTTTTTTGGTAATCTGACCTTTC